AATGAATTGCCTGATAAAAAGGATTACCTTGATAGGGTAAATCATGAAATTTAATATTTCATTCATTATATCTAACAGAATTAAACTGTTTCTAAAAGAATCAAAATCTTTTGTGCTTCATACACTAAAATATAAAAAGATAAGCTAATTAAGCTATTGGGTTCATACCCCACTTATAAAGGTTATAATCCTTTTCTTTTTAATCAAAAAAATTTCTAATAACATTTTTTTAATTATATTAATTTTTGGAACTTTAGTGACTATTTCATCAAACTCTTGATTAGGAGCTTGAATAGGCTTAGAAATTAATTTATTGTCATTTATCCCCCTAATAAATGATAATAAAAAAAATTTATTAACCTCAGAAAGATCATTAAAATATTTTTTAACACAAGCTTTTGCTTCTTCAATTTTATTATTTGCTATTATTATATTAATGTTTTTATATAATAACAATTTATCATTATATAATCTATTTAACGAAATTTTAATTTTATCTACTCTTCTTTTAAAAAGAGGAGCTGCCCCCTTTCATTTTTGATTTCCAGAAGTAATAGAAGGATTATCTTGAACTAATGGATTAATTTTAATAACTTGACAAAAAATTGCACCATTAATGTTAATTTCATATAATTTTATTTATAATTTTTTTATAATTTCAATTATTATATCAATATTAATTGGATCTTTAGGAGGATTAAATCAAACATCTATTCGAAAATTAATAGCATTTTCTTCTATTAACCATTTAGGATGAATATTACTTGCTATAATAAATAATGAAATACTATGAATAACCTATTTTATTATATATTCATTACTTTCATTTTCAATTGTATTAATATTTAATAACTTTAAACTATTTTATTTTAATCAAATTTTTAATTTATCAATAATAAATCCTATTGTTAAATTATTAATTTTTTTAAACTTATTATCCTTAGGGGGATTACCTCCCTTTTTAGGATTTTTGCCTAAATGATTAGTAATTCAAAACTTAACCTCTATAGGACAATTATTTATATTAACAATTAGAGTTTGTTTAACTTTAATTACTTTATATTTTTATTTACGTTTATCTTATAGAATTTTTATATTAAATTATCAAAAAAATTCATGAATATTAAAAAATAATTTTAATAATAAAATATCTTCTATTAGTTTAATTTTTAATTTTATTTCAATTGGAGGATTAGTAATAATCTCTATAATTTATATTGTTATATAAGAATTTAAGTTAATTAAACTAATAGCCTTCAAAGCTGAAAATATTTGTATTAATCTTTTAATTCTTAAGCTTTAATAAAATAAATTATTCCTTTAGAATTGCAGTCTAATATCATTATTGACTATAAAGCCTAAATTTGATTAAAGAGAACAATTCCCATAAATAAATTTACAATTTATCGCCTAAACTTCAGCCATTTAATCGCGACAATGATTATTTTCTACAAATCATAAGGATATTGGAACATTATATTTTATTTTTGGTGCTTGGGCAGGAATAGTTGGAACATCTCTTAGAATCTTAATTCGAGCTGAACTAGGACACCCTGGCGCATTTATTGGAGACGATCAAATTTATAACGTGATTGTTACTGCACATGCATTTATTATAATTTTTTTTATAGTTATACCAATTATAATTGGAGGATTTGGGAATTGACTTGTACCTTTAATATTAGGTGCCCCAGACATAGCTTTTCCTCGAATAAATAATATAAGATTTTGAATACTTCCCCCTTCTTTAACTCTTTTAATTTCTAGTAGTATAGTAGAAAATGGAGCTGGAACAGGTTGAACAGTATACCCACCCCTATCATCTGGAATTGCCCATGCTGGAGCCTCAGTAGATTTAGCTATTTTTTCCCTTCATTTAGCTGGAATTTCCTCAATTTTAGGTGCTGTAAATTTTATTACTACAGTTATTAATATACGATCTCCAGGAATTACATTAGATCGTATACCTTTATTTGTTTGATCAGTAGTAATTACAGCAATTTTATTACTTTTATCTTTACCAGTATTAGCTGGAGCTATTACAATATTATTAACAGATCGAAATTTAAACACTTCTTTCTTCGATCCTGCGGGTGGAGGAGACCCAATTTTATACCAACATCTATTCTGATTTTTTGGACACCCAGAAGTATATATTTTAATTTTACCAGGATTTGGGATAATTTCTCATATTATTACTCAAGAAAGAGGTAAAAAGGAAACATTTGGAAACTTAGGGATAATTTACGCAATATTAGCAATTGGGTTATTAGGGTTTATTGTATGAGCTCATCATATATTTACAGTTGGAATAGACGTAGATACTCGAGCTTATTTTACTTCCGCAACTATAATTATTGCTGTACCAACAGGAATTAAAATTTTTAGTTGACTTGCAACTTTACACGGAACTCAATTAACATATAGTCCAGCTATATTATGAGCATTTGGGTTTGTATTTTTATTCACAGTAGGGGGTCTAACAGGAGTTGTTTTAGCCAACTCATCAATTGATATTGTTCTTCACGATACTTATTATGTTGTGGCACATTTTCATTATGTATTATCAATAGGAGCTGTATTTGCGATTATGGCTGGATTTGTACATTGATATCCTTTATTAACAGGATTAACTATAAATCCTACATGATTAAAAATTCAATTTTCTATTATATTTGTCGGAGTAAATTTAACATTCTTCCCACAACATTTTTTAGGTTTAGCAGGGATACCTCGGCGATATTCAGATTTTCCTGATAGCTATCTAACATGAAATATTGTATCTTCTCTAGGAAGTACAATTTCATTATTTGCAATTTTATACTTTTTATTTATTATTTGAGAAAGTATAATTACTCAACGAACACCTGCCTTCCCTATACAACTATCTTCATCAATTGAATGATACCATACATTACCTCCAGCAGAACATACTTACGCAGAACTCCCTTTATTAACTAATAATTTCTAATATGGCAGATTAGTGCAATGAATTTAAGCTTCATATATAAAGATTTTATCTTTTGTTAGAATTTAATGGCAACATGAGCAAATTTAGGGTTACAAGATAGTTCTTCTCCTTTAATAGAACAATTAAATTTTTTCCATGATCATACTCTTCTTATTTTAACAATAATTACAATTTTAGTAAGATATATTATAGGAATATTAAGATTTAATACATTTACTAATCGATTTTTATTACACGGACAAACAATTGAAATTATTTGAACAGTATTACCAGCAATTATTTTAATATTTATTGCTTTCCCTTCATTACGATTATTATATTTAATAGATGAAATTAATACTCCTTCAATTACATTAAAATCAATCGGACATCAATGATATTGAAGTTATGAATATTCAGACTTTTTAAATCTAGAATTTGATTCTTATATAATTCCTACAAATGAACTAGAAACAAACGGATTTCGTTTATTAGACGTAGATAATCGAGTAGTTTTACCAATAAATAATCAAATTCGAATTTTAGTTACAGCTACAGACGTTCTTCATTCATGAACAGTTCCTTCATTAGGAGTAAAAGTTGATGCCACTCCTGGACGACTAAATCAACTTAATTTTTTAATTAATCGACCTGGATTATTTTTTGGACAATGTTCAGAAATTTGTGGAGCAAATCATAGATTTATGCCTATTGTTATCGAAAGAATCCCTATAAATTACTTTATTAAATGAATTACTTCAATAACTAATTCATTAGATGACTGAAAGCAAGTAATGATCTCTTAAATCATATTATAGTAAATTAGCACTTACTTCTAATGATAATTAAAAAAAAATTAGTTTTATATAAAACCTTAGTATGTCAAACTAAAAAAATTAGTTTAATCTAATATTTTTTAATTCCACAAATAGCCCCTATTAATTGGTTAATTTTATTCCTTGTATTTTCAATTACACTAGTAGTTTTCAATATTTTAAACTATTTTTGTTTTTCTTATACTCCTATAAAAACATCTCAATCATTAAATATTAAATTTAATAAATTAAATTGAAAATGATAACAAATTTATTCTCAGTTTTTGATCCTTCAACAACAATTTTAAATCTTTCATTAAATTGATTAAGAACATTTCTAGGATTATTTTTAATTCCTGTATCTTTTTGAGTATTACCAAATCGATTTCAAGTTGTTTGAAATAATGTTTTATTAACTTTACATAAAGAATTTAAAACTTTATTAGGGCCCTCCGGTCATAATGGAAGAACTCTAATATTTATTTCTTTATTTGCTTTAATTATATTTAATAATTTTCTAGGATTATTTCCCTATATTTTCACAAGAACAAGTCATTTAACTTTAACATTAGCTTTAGCTTTCCCATTATGATTAAGATTTATATTATATGGTTGAATTAATCACACACAACATATATTTGCTCATTTAGTACCACAAGGTACTCCTCCTGTGTTAATACCTTTTATAGTATGTATTGAAACTATTAGAAATGTAATTCGTCCTGGAACATTAGCAGTACGATTAACTGCTAATATAATTGCTGGCCATTTATTATTGACCTTATTAGGAAATACAGGCCCAATAGCATCAAATTATTTAATTTTATCATTAATTTTAACTACCCAAATCGCTTTACTAGTATTAGAATCAGCTGTAGCAATTATTCAATCATATGTCTTTGCTGTATTAAGAACTCTTTACTCAAGAGAAGTAAATTAATGTCAACACATGCAAATCACCCTTTTCATTTAGTAGATTATAGTCCATGACCTTTAACAGGGGCTATTGGAGCCATAACTACAGTTTCTGGACTTGTTCAATGATTCCATCAATATACAATAACTCTATTTATTCTAGGAAATGTAATTACAATTTTAACAATATACCAATGATGACGAGATATTTCTCGAGAAGGAACTTTTCAAGGACTTCATACCTTTCCTGTAACAATTGGATTACGATGAGGAATAATTTTATTTATTGTCTCAGAAGTATTCTTTTTTATTTCATTTTTTTGAGCTTTTTTTCATAGTAGATTATCGCCAACTATTGAATTAGGAATAACTTGACCTCCTGTTGGAATTAGAGCTTTTAACCCATTTCAAATTCCCTTATTAAATACAGCTATTTTATTAGCTTCTGGAGTCACTGTAACATGAGCTCACCATGCTTTAATAGAAAGAAATCACTCTCAAGGAACTCAAGGTTTATTTTTTACAATTGTATTAGGAGTATACTTTACAATTCTTCAAGCATATGAATATATTGAAGCCCCTTTTACTATTGCTGACGCAGTTTATGGGTCAACTTTTTATATAGCAACAGGATTTCATGGACTGCATGTTTTAATTGGAACAACTTTTTTATTAATCTGTTTTATACGACACATTAATTATCATTTTTCTAAAAATCATCATTTTGGTTTTGAAGCTGCAGCTTGATATTGACATTTTGTAGACGTCGTCTGATTATTTTTATATATTACAATTTATTGATGAGGTAGATATTTATAAAGTATATACTTGTATATGTGACTTCCAATCACAAGGACTAAATAATTTTAGTATAAATAATATTAATACTATCTACAATAACATTAATTATTTTTATTATTACAATTGTAGTAATAATATTAGCTACTTTATTATCAAAAAAAACTTTAATGGACCGAGAAAAATGCTCTCCATTTGAATGTGGATTTGATCCTATAAATTCTTCCCGATTACCTTTTTCTTTACGATTTTTTTTAATCGCAATTATTTTTTTAATTTTTGATGTAGAAATTGCACTACTATTACCTATAATTATAATTATTAAAACTTCAAATTTAATAAATTGAACTATTACTAGATTATTTTTTATTTTTATTTTATTAATTGGACTTTATCATGAATGAAATCAAGGAGCACTAGAATGAAATGAATAAATACGAAGCGATATATTGCAATTAGTTTCGGCCTAATCTTAGGTGAAATTCACCCGTATTTTAGGGTAATAGTTAACTATAACATTTAATTTGCATTTAAAAAGTATTGAATTTTTCAATTTACCTTATTAATTGAAACCAAAAAGAGGTATATCACTGTTAATGATAAAATTGAATTTTTATAATTCCAATTAAAGAAATATAAATGGAATTAAACCATTAAAGAGAAAAGTTAGCAGCTTTTTCTTGATCAACATATTTCATTTATATAGTTTAAAAAAAACATTACATTTTCAATGTAAAAATAAAAATTTATTTTTTATAAATATTTAAAGATTAAAACAATCACCCTAACATCTTCAGTGTTATGCTCTAAATATAAGCTATTTAAATTTAATTTACTAATACTACTAATATTAACAGAATAATAAATCATAATATATAACTTAATAAATAAATTTTTAAACTATTACTTTGAAATTCTTGTAAATATAAAGAATAATTTTTTAACTGAAAATAAATCATTTGACCCCCAAAAAATTCTCTTCAACCTTGATCAAAACTTTTATAAGAATATAATCCTAATTTTAATGGATAATTAATAACCCCTAATGTAGAAATTACAGGTATAAATCATATAGACCCAACAAAATTAGTAAAATTATAAAAATACAAAGCCTTATTAGTAAAAAATAAGCCAACATTTCTAATTAAATAACCAATTGTCCCCCCAAAAATACAAACAAATAAAGTTAATAACTTTATTTCTAAAGGCAAACAAATTATTCTTGGATTTAAAAATATAAGCCATCTTAACATTCTTCCACCAATAACAGCTATAACTATTAAAAAACAAATACTAAATAATATAGTTCAGCCCGAATCATTTAACGGATGTAGTCTTCTTCTATTAAAATCACCAGTTATTGAATAATATACTAACCGAAAAGAATAACATACAGTTAAACCTGTACTAAAAAAAAAAAGAAAAAAAGAAAAAGTATTTACATAAGATAGCATAACAGTTTCTAAAATTAAATCCTTAGAATAAAACCCAGCCAAAAAGGGTATACCACAAAGAGCCAAATTTGCAACATTAAAACATCTACAAGTTAAGGGCATACTTATTCTTAAACTTCCTATCATTCGAATATCCTGTGAATTCTTTATATTATGAATAATTGAACCAGCACATATAAATAATAAAGCCTTAAAAAGAGCATGTGTTAATAAATGAAAAAAAGCTAATTTATAAAATCCTATAGATAAAATACTTATTATTAACCCTAATTGTCTCAAGGTAGATAAAGCAATAATTTTTTTTAAGTCAAACTCAAAATTTGCTCCTAAACCTGCCATAAATATAGTTAACCCAGAGATAAGCAACAAAAATTGGCTTATTCATCAATTTATTAATAAATCATTAAAACGAATTAATAAATAAACCCCAGCAGTTACTAATGTTGAAGAATGCACTAAAGCTGAAACAGGTGTTGGAGCAGCCATAGCTGCTGGTAATCAAGAAGAAAAAGGAATTTGAGCTCTTTTTGTTATAGCAGCTAATATAACTAACCCGCCAATAATTATTATTTCAAAATTATTTTTTATTATTTCTAAATAAAAAATATAATTTCAACTACCATAATTCAATATTCAAGCAATAGCAAGTAACAAAGCAACGTCTCCAATTCGATTCGACAAGGCAGTCAATATCCCCGCATTATAAGATTTTACATTTTGAAAATAAATTACTAAACAATAAGAAACTAACCCTAAACCATCTCACCCTAATAAAATACTAATTAAATTAGGACTAATAATTAATATTATTATAGATAATACAAACATTAAAACTAATAAAATAAAACGATTAATATTATAATCATCTTCCATATATTGATTACTATAAAAAATAACTAAAGAAGAAATTAATAAAACAAAGGACATAAATATTAAGCTTATTCAGTCAAATAAAAAAGTTATAACAATCGATATAGATTGTAAACTTAACACCTCTCATTCAATAAAATAAACTAAATCTATTAGTAAAAACTTTAAACTAATCAAAAACAAACTAAAACTAATAAAAATTAAAAAATAAAATCTAATTTTACAATAATTAATTAAATAATTCACGATCTAAAATGAAAATCTCATATCATTGACACCACAAATCAATATTTTTTTTAAACTATTTAAATAAATTCATAATATACAAAAACTACTTTTTAAAATTAATAAATTTAAAGGCAATCAATGTAATATTAACAATAAAAATTCTCGAACAGTTCCTACAGAAAAAAAATGAACCCCAGAATAAATCTTACCGTGCTGACTATATGCAAATAAGTATAAAGAGTATGCTGCGCTAAAAAAAGATAAAAAAGATAATATAATTATAGAAATCCAAGATCATCTTACAATTCTATTTAATAATGAGATTTCCCCTAATAAATTTAATGTAGGAGGAGCCGCTATATTACCAGAACACAATAAAAACCATCATAATCTAAGAGTTGGTATAAAATTTAATAAACCCTTATTAATTAATAAACTTCGACTTCCTATTCGTTCATAAGAAATATTAGCTAAACAAAATAACCCAGATGAACATAATCCATGAGCAATTATTAAAGCATAAGAACCTGTTAAACCTCAATAAGTTATTGTTAATAAACCTCTTAAAACAATCCCTATATGAGCAACAGAAGAGTAAGCAATTAAAGCCTTTAAATCCGTTTGACGTAAACAAACTAAACTAATTAATACCCCTCCTACTAATCTTACTCTAATTCATCAATAATTATATTTTACTCCAGAAATTTGTAATAAAGAAAACACCCGTAATAAACCATAACCACCTAATTTTAGCAAAATACCAGCTAAAATTATAGAACCCGACACTGGGGCTTCAACATGAGCTTTTGGCAACCATAAATGAACTAAAAATATAGGCATTTTAACTAAAAAAGCAAAAACTAAAGACAAATATAATAAATTTATATTAATAAAACTATAATTTAATAATAATGTAAAAGATAAAGTATTTATATAATTTAAAATATAAAAAATACCAACCAATAAAGGCAAAGAAGCTAATAAAGTATAAAATAACAAATAAATTCCAGCTTGAAGACGTTCTGGCTGATATCCTCAACCCAAAATTAAAAACAAAGTAGGAATTAAACTTGCTTCAAAAAATAAATAAAACATAAAAATACTTATAGAACTAAAAGTCAATACCAATATAAATAACAAAAATAAAATTATAAAAATAAATAATTTTTCATAGTTATTTCTAGAAAAAACCTTTTCTCTTGCTATTAATATTAACCCACAAATTCAAAAACTTAATAAAATCAAACCAAAAGAAATTATATCTAACCCAAAATAATAAGAAATATAATTAAAATAACTCAAACTTCTTAAATTAATTATAAAAATAAAAGTTATTAAAAAAATTAAATTTTGAACCGTTCAATAAAAATTTTTTAAAAAAGATAAAGGAAATATAAATATTAATATAAAAATAATCTTTAACATTGTAAAATTGAAAAACTTTGAAAATAATCATTACCATGGGTTCGAATTATAGAAACTAAAATAGATAACCCTAATACTCCCTCACAAACACAAAAGGTTAAAAAAAATATACTAAAATATGTTTCATAATTTATAAAATTTAAATAAAAAAATAAAAAAATAAATAGACTTAATACCATATATTCTAATCTTAATAAAGTTGATAATAAATGTTTACGATTTGAAACAAATACTATACAACCAAATAAAAATATAATTATTGATAAATAAAACATTAAAAATATATTTGCCATTAAAAATAGTTTAAATAGTTTAACAAAAACATCAGTCTTGTAAACTGAAAATAAGAATTATTCTTTTTAAACTTCAAGAAAAAAGAAAGCTCTTTTTCATTAACTCCCAAAGTTAATATTTTAAATAAACTATTTCTTGAAATCACAAAATTAGTTATTATAATAAGTTGCTTAATTATAAGATTTATTTTTATACAAATAAAACACCCATTATCTATAGGTTTAATATTATTAATTCAAACCTTTTTAACATGTTTAATTACAGGGATTTACGTAAAATCTTTTTGATTTTCTTATGTATTATTTTTAATTTTTTTAGGAGGTATATTAATTTTATTTATTTATGTTACTTCATTATCTTCAAATGAAATATTTTCTATATCATTTAAATTAACAATATTTAGATTATTTTTAATAACTACAACAATATTAACATTTTTATTTATCGATAAATCTTTAATTGAACAATTTATTACTAATATAGAAATAGAAAAATTATCAATATTTAACAATTTAATTAATGAAAATATTTTATCGTTAAATAAAATATATAATTTTCCTACAAACCTAATTACTTTATTATTAATTAATTACTTATTTCTTACTTTATTAGTAACTGTAAAAATTACAAAAAAATTTTATGGACCTTTACGTCCAATAGCTTAATGTTTAAACCAATCCGAAAAACACACCCTTTAATTAGAATTGCTAATAATGCTTTAGTAGATTTACCTGCCCCATCTAATATTTCTGCCTGATGAAATTTTGGTTCTTTATTAGGACTATGTTTAATATTACAAATTTTGACAGGATTATTCCTTGCTATACATTATGCCGCCGATATTGAAACAGCTTTTAATAGAGTAAACCATATTTGTCGAGATGTTAATAATGGATGATTTTTACGAATTTGCCATGCTAATGGAGCTTCTTTCTTCTTTGCCTGCTTATTTATTCATGTTGGACGAGGAGTTTATTATGAATCTTATCTATATCATATAACATGAAATACTGGAGTTATTATTTTATTTTTAACTATAGCAACAGGATTTTTAGGGTATGTATTACCTTGAGGGCAAATATCTTTTTGAGGAGCCACAGTAATTACTAACTTATTATCAGCAGTCCCATACTTAGGAATAGATTTAGTACAATGAATTTGAGGAGGATTTGCAGTTGATAACGCAACTTTAACACGATTTTTTACTTTTCATTTTATTTTTCCATTTATTATTTTAGCTTTAATAATAATTCATTTATTATTTCTTCATCAAACTGGGTCTAATAATCCATTAGGATTAAATAGAAATGTAGATAAAATTCCATTTCACCCATATTTTATTTATAAGGACATTTTTGGTTTCATTGTATTTTTATGAATTCTTATAACATTTATTTGAAAGTTTAATTATTTATTAATAGACCCAGAAAATTTTATTCCAGCTAATCCACTTGTAACTCCTGTTCATATTCAACCTGAATGATATTTTTTATTTGCTTATGCTATTTTACGATCAATTCCTAATAAGTTAGGAGGAGTAATTGCCTTAGTTTTATCAATTGCTATTTTATTAATTTTACCTTTTACTCATGCAAGCAAATTCCGAGGATTACAATTTTATCCTTTAAATCAAATTTTATTTTGAAATATAGTAATTGTAGCATCATTATTAACATGAATTGGTGCCCGACCCGTAGAAGATCCTTATATTTTAACAGGACAAATTTTAACTGTTTTATATTTTTCATATTTTATTATTAATCCTTTATTAGCAAAGTTTTGAGATAAATTATTAAATTAATTAATAAGCTTTTATAGCATATGTCTTGAAAACATAAGAAAGAAGTAAAGTCTTCTATTAATTTATACTAAATTTTATTCATTAAAATAATAAAGAAATAAAAAAAATCTTTAATCCAACAAAAAAAAATAGATAATTTAAAGATAAAGGCAAAAAACTTTTTCAAGCCAGATATATCAATTTATCATATCGAAATCGAGGTAAAGTCCCTCGAACCCAAATAAAAATAAAAGAAATAAAAGTTAATTTTAAAAAAAATATAAAACTATAAATATCTCTTCCTAAAAAAATCACAACAAACAATATACTTATAAATAAAATTCTCGAATACTCAGCTAAAAAAATTAAAGCAAATCCTCCACTTCTATACTCAACATTAAATCCCGAAACTAATTCAGATTCTCCTTCAGCAAAATCAAAAGGCGTACGATTAGTTTCAGCTAAACAAGAGGCTAACCAAACTAAACCTAAAGGAAAACAAAAAAAAATAAATCAAATATAATCTTGATAAAAATAAAATCTTAAAAAATTATAATTTCCAACTAAAAAAATAAAACTTAATAAAATCAAAGCTAATCTAACTTCATAAGAAATAGTTTGAGCTACTGCTCGCAGTCCTCCTAATAAAGCATAATTTGAATTAGAAGATCAACCAGCAATTATAACAGTATAAACCCCTAAACTAGTACAACACAAAAAAAACAAAACACCTAAATTAAAAGAATATAACTTAATTAAATAAGGAATGCATATTCAAATTAATAAAGACAAAAATAAAGAAAAAACAGGAGAAAAATAATAAGAAATATAATTAGATAATAATGGATATGTTTGTTCCTTAGTAAATAATTTTACAGCATCACTAAATGGTTGAAGCAATCCATTAAATCCAACTTTATTTGGTCCTTTACGAATCTGAATATAACCTAAAACTTTACGTTCTAATAAAGTTAAAAAAGCCACACCTACTATAACACAAATAACTAATAATAATCTTCCAATTAAAGGTATAATTCCATCAAAAATAAACAATACTATTTATAATTAAAAATTATATTTATAAATTCTAAATTTATTGCACTAATCTGCCAAAATAGTAAGTAATTTTAATAATTTTCAATTAAATAAAATTATATTTTTTATATTAGGTCCTTTCGTACTACAATATAATAATTTATTAAAGATAGAAACCAACCTGGCTTACGCCGGTTTGAACTCAGATCATGTAAGAATTCAAAGGTCGAACAGACCTAAACTTTAAACTTCTACACCTAAAAATAACTCTTAATCCAACATCGAGGTCGCAATCTTTTTTATCGATATGAACTCTCTAAAAAAATTACGCTGTTATCCCTAAGGTAACTTAAATTTTTAATCCATAAAACAGGATCTTTAACTCATAAATCAATGTAAATAAATAATAAAAGTTTATTTAATTTTAATACCACCCCAGTAAAATTTTATTTAAACTATAAATTTTAAAATTCTTTATAAATTATAATTTATAAAAATAAAGATCTATAGGGTCTTCTCGTCTTTTAATTATATTTTAGCTTTTTAACTAAAAAATAAAGTTCTATATAAATTTCAAAAAAACAGTATATATCTCATTCAACCATTCATACCAGCCTTCAATTAAAAGACTATTGATTATGCTACCTTCGCACGGTCAAAATACCGCGGCCCTTTAAAATTCAGTGGGCAGGCTAGACTTTAAATAAAATACAAAAAGACATGTTTTTGTTAAACAGGTGAATATATTTAATTTGCCGAATTCTTCATTAAAACCTATCAAATTAATTACATATTATAAATTTATATACTAATTTTATCATAATTACTAAATTTTTTTTATTAAAATTTAAATTTTAATAAATAATTTAATTTAAATTAAATAATTTTTTATAAAAAATAAATTATAACAAAGTTATTAATAATAGCTATTTTTAAGCTTATATTTATTCAAAAATTATAAAAAATATAAAAATTTATTTTAAAGCTCATCCCTTAAAATATTATTTTATTTATTTATTAAATTAAAAAATTAACTCAATAAAATAAATAAACTAAATTAAATTTATTTCTTAAAAAACTAGATATATTTTAAAACGATTAACATTTCATTTCTAATTATATATTAAAAATAGTTATTCCACAATAACTTTTATATATAATTAAATCTTTAAAATTCGAGAAAAATTAATATAATAATTTATTATTTAATAAACCCTGATACACAAGGTACAATAAATTAAATTTTCTTTAAAATTAAAAATTTTTCAAATTATTTCAATATTCTTTTAAAATACTAATGCACTATAATTAAAATTATTATTTCACTATAAATTACTAAAACTATAAAAATAAAAATTATTTTTATTAATAATTATAAATAAAAAAAAATAATTAATAAATAATTATTATCAATTTAAATTGATTTGCACAAATTTCTTTTCAATGTAAATGAAATACTTTACTAATTAAGCTTTAAATTGTCATTCTAGATACACTTTCCAGTACATCTACTATGTTACGACTTATCTCATTTTAAAAATGAGAGCGACGGGCGATGTGTGCATGTTTTAGAACTATAATCATATAAATAATCTCTTTTATATTACTATTAAATCCACCTTCAAATTTTTATTTCAAAAAATTATCCATATAAATATATTTATTGTAATCCATTTCTACTTAATCATAAACTGCACCTTGACCTGACATATTATTTAATAAAATATTAAGAAAATTATTAATCTTATAATATATTCTGATGACGGCGATATACAAATTGAAAACAAAATTAAGTAAGGTCCAACGTGGATTATCAATTACAGAACAGATTCCTCTAAATAGACTAAAACACCGCCAAATTCTTTAAATTTTAAGAATATAACTAATACTACTTAAGTATTTTTATATATTTAATTTTAATAATAGGGTATCTAATCCTAGTTTATTATAAAATTTTTATAGCTTAAATTAATCATTTCTATAATAATAAATAAATTTAAAAATTTCACCTAATAAATTTATAAATAAATTATATAATCATAAACAATTTAACTAATACTAAAAATTTTTATTTGCATCATTTGTATAACCGCAGTAGCTGGCACAAATTTTACCAATACTATATATTATTACTAATTCAAAATTTCTTTTATAATTAATATTAATTACTGCGAATAGATTAAAAATTATTAATTTTTAAAATTAATAAAATTTCACACAAAAATTTACATGTAAAATAAAATAATAATAAAATATTTAACTAGAATAAAATAATCTTATAAATATAAATTTTTTATAAAGTATTTATAAAAATTTAATTTCATATAAATTATTTTAATAAAAATATATAAACTATTTTAATAATTATTAAAAATATAAAATAATTAAATAAAGTATACTTCT